TTGAATTTTGAAAGTCATCCATAATTGGTTGGTCGAAATAAAAAAAATTCTTGTTTTGACCAAATCTTCTAGTCTCCTTTGATTATTGCGGGGCATATCTCATTTCAAGATTTATCGACTGACTTGACAGGGATCCTATTTCCAGCCTATTGCATTTGCATTTTTTATTTCCATTTTCTTTAATTGCTTTAGTTAGTATAACTCTATATGTTACGCTTAGACAAATTTTCTTGTTTTCGCCTAGGATTCTTGCTAAAGAAAGCGACTTCCAAATAAAATCGAATTCTTCTTTTCATTATTTGAAATTTTTTTTATAAAAATTAGATTTCTAGATTTTGATTTTTTAGGAATAGAATCGGGAGGTCTTTTTGTCGTTTTTTTTCTTAGTGATTTAGAATAGAACGAGTATTCAAATGGAAGAAAATGGGTAGGTATTTCCATCTCAGGATTTCGAATATCTTAATTTGAGTGTTGGTATATTCCGTTTATGAAAATAAGGGTGGGGTTTTCTCTTGATTGAATAGAGAAAAAGAAGACCATCCCCTTTTTGTTTTGGTGTGCTTCGCTAGGTCTAGTTTTTAGATATACCAAAAAGGGGAGTCTGGCTAGCTTAACCCCTTGATTATGGACAGGAAAATTCATAGAGAATTTCCCTCCGAAGATTAATGACGAAGGGTTGGTTTGTTTATCAACGATTGGCACGATTGGAAAAGGATCGATTCGATCTCTTGAAATACGTTTTTCTTTCAGTTTTCTGTTCGGCTTTAAACGATTCCTGTGAGTGAGTTTCTAGGACAAATTGGGTTTGGATGAACCAACCGGTCAGTTACAAGCAACAAACAAGAATGAAGAAATGAAAATTATACAATTTTTTATTTCAAATTTGGATTTTATTCATTTTATGGGGCTCTAGGGCTATACGGACTCGAACCGTAGACCTTCTCGGTAAAACAGATCAAACTTATTATTATCAAAATGATCTGAACTGTTTCAAAGACCCAACATGCATTTTTTTTGCATTGGGCTCTTTCATTAACTGATAGAAATATCAGCCAATCCGCCATATTTTTTCTTGACAGAAAAATAAGATAAGGGGATGGCTCCACGTGCTCTGATTCATTATTTGGGATTCTGATTCAGAAGCACTACCAAAGTGTTTCAAGGGTGGGGTTATCTTGACGTAGGTCTGCCTCTGGCCTAGATCGTTTTAAGTTAAATAAAGTCTCTACTCTTCGGCTTAAAAAATCCAATATGAAACTTCATACACCTTCAAGTTCATAGGACGAAAAGATATTTTTTGAGGGCCTTGTACTCATTATGCCTAGCATTGAATGTACTGGTATTCACCTTATCACTATCTCAAATCAATCATGGGGTCTGTTTGGTACCTAAACGGGCACTCAAATCGAACCCTTTGTCAGGCTATTGTTCTCGTAAAGTTATGGAGTAAGACATCGATTTATCAATAAGATCCATTTTTTGGATTGTATGATGGACTCCCCTGAAAAACATTGGCGCGCGTGTAAACGAGGTGCTCTACCAACTGAGCTATAGCCCTTAGTGCTTGTGATGCATATTTTATCATGTATATAATTTGTTGTCAAGATGAATATTCTATGATCCAACATCCTAAATTTCTGAGTGGTTGAGTGGTATTGCTTAGATTATTATTGCTTATAAGCAATATGATATTTATAATCCATCGATGGGATGGGTTCCGTTTGGTTATCTTTGGGATGATAAATGACCTACTTAACTCAGTGGTTAGAGTATTGCTTTCATACGGCGGGAGTCATTGGTTCAAATCCAATAGTAGGTAGAACTTATTAGATACCATTGACTCCGACATCTAATAAGTTTTTTGCCCCACCCTCTTCTATCTATTTTTAGAGATTTTTTTTTATTGAATCTAGTTAAATTTCATTTTTGAATTGCGTTGTATCAAAATGGGATTCTGCTTGATTGGATTCACTCGACAGAATCCAATCAAAATAGGATTTAGAAAAAGAACTTCTTTTGATTATTTGAAGGCACCAACTAGTTATGAAATAACATTGACAGCCTCTACTCTTGTCCTAGCTCGCCGGAGAGCTAGATTTGCCTCAATTATTTGTCTCTTTCCTTCAGCTTTTCTCAAATTAGCTTCCGCTATTTCAAGAGTTTGCTGAGCTTCTTGTGGATCAATATCACTACCTTTTTCCGCATCATTTACTAAAACAGTGATTTCATTATTGCCTATTCTAGCAAAACCGCCCATTAGAGCCATCGTTAACCATTGGTCCTTAAGGCGTATTCTTAAAATCCCTATATCTACAGCTGTAGCAACGGGAGCATGATTTGGTAATACGCCAATTTGACCACTATTTGTAGATAAAATGATTTCTTTCACTTCTGAATCCCAAACAATTCGATTAGGGGTCAGTACACAAAGATTTAAAGTCATTTCTGCAAATTGCTCTCCATTTCTAAGTTCATAGCCTTCGCGGTAGCTTCATCGATA